TGTATTGTTACTTTTGCTCCCGTCGGGATAAATCTGACCCCTTCCCCGGTTTCCGCCTACATATATAGGATATTTTAAGAAGTGAACCTCTTTCGTAGTAGCGGGGTCCGGGGAAAGGATAGGAAAGGTTATTTCGCTATATTTCTGACCAGGAACGGGGCCTACCACAAGAATATTTTTTTTATTAGGGCGATAGCTCTGAAAAGACAGATTGCCTATCTTTTCTTTTATCTCGGGGGAAATCCGATCGGCAGGAGCTAATTCAAAACCATCTGGTAAAATAAGAACAGCCCCTACATTTAAAGCACCCTTTTTGCCATTAGCAAGAACTTGTTTTAGTTGCATATCATAAGGGATTCGAACAACTGCTTCAAATACAGTATCTGGAAGTACTGTTTGTGGAACTTCAATATCCACGGGCTTATTAGCTAAATGGCAATTGGCACATACAATACGACCAGTTGCTTCTCGCGGATTTTCATAACCCTGCTGTGCAAAAATGGGATATGCACTTGAAATGGATGGCCGAGTTATGATATATATCATGAGCGATACGGAAATGGATCGAGTAATTTGTTCCTTTATCCAAGAAAAAGTCTTTCTAGTTTGCATGGTCCAACCATTGAGCCCAAAAATGTCTACAATAAATTTGGTAGGTCGCTAACCTAGTTCCCTATCCGCAATTCTGCTATTTACTGGAATAATTTTACTGGAATAAATAATATTAATATATAGAATAAATCTTTGGGGTGGGTAGAAATATAAAGAGTAAGTATGATTTTACATGCTTTGCTTCTATACAACTACAAAGTAAGAAACGTTAGAATTGAATTGGATTAATATCAGTAGATCCTTTTTTAATCATTCATTGAATGATAAATCACTACAAGTGACGGAGAAACACGATTTAAATAACGAAAAATCCAAAATTTAAATAGAGTATCTAGAATGACTGGAAAAGTAGAAACAAGACCAGATATAATTTGATCATTATGAGCAAATCCAAAATCTTTGTAGACAAAGCCAATCATTAGTTCCCAACCATGGGGCGAATGGAATCCAATACATAAATCTGTTAATAAAAGAATCGAAAAAGCCTTTATTGTGTCACTTAAGTTATATAGGAATTCCTGAGCCCAAGAGTTAAGAATAACAAGTTCTTTATTACCCAAAATTGAATAACCACTTAGAATAACGAAACAGATTATATTTGTCGAGAAGTGCAAAATCGTATGGATATGATCCTCATTGTGTATCTTGATTAATTGGAGCGTTTCTTTGTGGATTCCTACACGAAGGTTTTGTAGATGTGTCTCCGAGTATTCCTTGATCATTTCCTCCAAAAGAAAGATTTCCTCCAATTCTATGAATTTTTCTAGAATATTTTTTTCTTGAATATCATTCAAAAAAATTTCAGATTGCCTAGCATTCCACCAATAAGTAACCCAAGATTCCAGACTTTTATTAAATGAGAGAGAAATCCACCAGGGCAAAAATACTATAGATGCAAGATATAAAAGAGGGTTGAATGCTTTCTTTTTTGACATTTTTTCATTTCGTATATGAATTTTTAATGAACCGACCTCATTAGTTGACTCTACGCCATCCAATATTTCTCTCATGCATGAGTTCTAGTACAAAGTATCGAACTTATGAATCTATTCACTCTATTTTTTTATTTGTGATTTCGGAGTTAGTCTTTGAATGTATAAAGAATACAGAAATAGATTAAGAATTCACTTCGAATTCAAAGAGTTAACAAAAAATATTATATTGTTTCCAGATATAGTACAAATTCGAAGCAAGTATCTCCCTGTTCGACGAATCAATGACTGCCTGAAAGAACCGCTTTATTTAGGTTATTTAGGTAATGAATATTCTTTTCTACCATTTTATTAAAATATTTTTGATTTTTAAAACTTTTCACTGACTACTCAGAGTCCGGAATGAAAAAATTTATGTATTTCGAACTGCTTTGATAGAAAATAGAAAGGATGAATCCATTTTTTAGATTTGTTACTTAATTTTTTTGTTATTGAATAAAGTAGTGTAGATTTCCATATACATAAAAGACCACAAAAAAGGTTTTGTTTTGTGGTTGTTACATTACGTATACGTCTTCTTTGACTAGAATGAGTGTTATGAAGAAACTTCAGTTAAGTTATGGTATAGAAAAGGGGTATTCTTTAGTTTTTCTTTCCTGCTGAGAAAGCATTCACTCTCTCAGCTCATTTCTCAAAATACTTCAATCGGTACACGCAAGAAATAGGCCAATTCGGCAGCTTTTTGTTCGATTTCCCGTGGAGTAACATTCTCATCAGTACGAGTCAAGGGAATGGCCCCCTGGCCTCTGATATCCATATAAAGGACACGGCGAGCATAAATACCCTCTTTAACTTCTATTCTGACGGACTGAATATCCTTTATAAGGAATCGGAGGAAGATGCGACGATTTTTTCCAGGGAATCCCCAACGAAAAATACACACCATTCCTTCTTTTCTATCGAATCGATCATAACCACCCCCTACATTCCACGAAATTGTGCACCACAAATAGGAGCTAATAAAGAGACCCGCGATCCCATAGAAAGACATCACAATCCCTTGTGGAAAAAAAAGGATTTGCTGAGACGGAAATAAAGATATCAAGTTTCTCCCAAGATAACTGGAAGTTCCAACCAATAAGAATCCTAATGAACCTAAAAAAAGGATAATGGCCCAGCAGAAATTACCTGTTTTTCGCGACCCCGTTATAGGTTGTATCCATATATGTTCTGATCGACAACTCATACTTGATCTGGTTTCGTTTTATTGGAATTGAGAGAATACCCTAGACTTTACTCTTTTTGTTTCCGAAGTAACTCTCATCAACTAGTACTAGTTTGATGTGAACCCTTAAGAGTAATTTATCAAATTGGTTAGATCTAAAATAAAAAAATACCCTTCGGATGATCCCATCAATATACATATAGATGTACCGATTTTACAGTTCAGCCATCCGGCGATCCTGATATTTTTTCAAATAGATAGAATTCCTTTACCCCCATATCATATTTCTACAGGCCAAAGAGTCCCTTTTCGGCGGAAGCGCCGCATGTTATACCCTCTTACGCTAAATAGGTATCTGCATTAGGATACAAGTCTTAGTTTTGAAAAAAAAAAAATGGATCAGAGTTGGGCCCATCAGATCTAAACAGTCTTATTTTTTTGAACATGAAGAAATAAAGAAGCCATTGCCATTGCCGGAAATACTAAGCCTACTAAAGGCACTAAAACAGAGGGAAAGTCGAAAGTTGTCATATAAAGGATACCTCAATTTACTATTTGTACCTGTTATTATATTATAAAGATAAAGAAGAAGAAGATATCTTATTAAGAATTAATTAGAATTCAAAGTTTAATTAGTATAAATCTAAGTGAGTATAGAAGGTACAAAAGCATATATCGTATCTATAGTTTCTTTCTATATTTGGATTATAATACATACGTAAGACGTAGAACAAAAATTTTTTATTTTCCCATAATTTAACGAAAAAAAGAATTCACTATTTTTCTTGTTGATAGAGGCCCCTTAACTAACTAACTAACTGAATTAGTAATCAAGAATATAGAGAAAAGGGAGTTATCCCAACTTTTGATTTCTTTTTACAATTTAGATCTTATGTCAACAAAGAAACCCCATTCATATTTTACTTGGATTCTGATAAACTAACTACTTGTTTGCTACAAATAAAAAAAGTAACTTAATGCTCTATTGAATTTTGATTCAAAGGAAAGAAAGCGTGGAGCTGAAATAACTCACTCAGAACGCTTTTTAAAGGATTACGTGGTACGATTAGATCGAATAAGCCCTTCTGGAATAAATATTCAGCCGCCTGTGAACCTTCAGGTACTGTTTTATTCAAGGTTTGTTCAATTACTCTTTTACCCGCAAATGCAATATAGGCATTGGGTTCGGCAATAATGATATCTCCCAACATACCAAAACTCGCAGTCACCCCCCCTGTAGTAGGAGATGTAAGAATTGGTACATAGAATAACTTTTTATTTGATTGATAATCATATAAAGCAGAAGATATTTTAGCCATTTGCATTAAACTCAAACTTCCCTCTTGCATACGCGCCCCCCCGGAAGCACATACTATAATAAGAGGGAGAAATTTGTTAGTAGCGTACTCAATCAAACGGGTTATTTTCTCCCCAACCACGGATCCCATACTACCCCCCATAAACTGAAAATCCATAACCCCAAGTGCTATGGGAATACCGTTTAAGTGGCCTATACCTGTTTGAACGGCTTCAGTTAATCCTGTCTTTCGTTGATAAGAATCGATACGATCTTTATAAGGCTCCTCTTCCGAATGAAATTCAATGGGATCCAAAGAAACCATGTCTTCATCCATAGCATCCCAAGTATCCGGATCGATCGAAAGTTCGATTCTATCTGAACTACTCATTTTCAAATGATATCCACATTGTTCACAAAGATTCATTTTTGATTTTAAAATTTTCTTATAATTTAATCCATAACAATTTTCACATTGAACCCACAAATGTCTATATTTTTGAGTTACATCCAGATCATTGGAACTTTCTATTATCGTGTTACCATTCGTGCTGGTACTTATATCGGACCCCTTACTTTCACCACAAACGGAACGAGAAATGTAACTGTTACTGGAATTGTCACTACCACTTACAATGTAAGTATCAATAAAGATTTGAGACTCAAGATAAATGTCAATACAACTATTAATGTGATTATTCCAACTATATTGAGTATCATCCATGTAATGATCATTGTGAGGATCATCATTCTTAGATCCATTATTTAGATAACTAAAATTCCAATAACTATAAAAAGAACTTTCTAGTTCACTCTGAAAAAAATGACCACTATCCATCCCGAAAATATGATTTTCAATATCAAAATATATGGAATAACTGTTCCCTTTCCTATCCATAACTAAAAAAGTTTCATCAGAAATGAAATTCCGAAT